TATCGACGGAAAAGAAATTGCACGTGTCGAATGGATAAGAGAAGGTAGGGTTCCCCTACAAACCATTCTAGCTAAAATTGATTATTGTTCCTATACAGTTCGAACTATTTATGGGATATTAGGGATCAAAGTTTGGATATTTCTAAACAAAGAATAACAAACTTTTTCTTATCTTTAACATTTCTTAACATTTCATGTTTCTATAAAACAAAAAATTACAAATTATTCCATTTTTTTTTCCAAAAAAAAATGATAAATTTTATAAGATTAAATTGAATAAAAAATTCAATTAATAATTTAATATTGATGCTATGCTTAGTGTGCGACTCGTTAGTTTTTTAGAGTGGTTAAAATAAAAATAAAAAAAAAGAAACCGACTCGTAGTATTAATTACGTAGTATGAATTAATTCAAAAAAAAACTAATAACCAACTCATCGCTTCGGATTATCTAGATCTAAAGAACTAGTCAAAACAAAAAATCTAAATAAAGATATGATATATTGGTGATATAATTATAGCAACTCAAATATTGTATAAATAAAAAAGGTATAAAAAAAGAAAGAAAAATGAATCTGTCTGATTATGAGTTGTAAAGCAATAAGAATATACAGATAAATGAAGGGGTGAAAGAAAGAGAGAAAAAATATATGATATAGAATTCTAATATGTAAAGGTCTATGGGTCATCTCATAAAAGGTAGTGTAATAAAGCATCAATATGAATTAATCCATATATAAATGAATATATTCTTAACACAAACCAATCAAGAGCTCTGAATCAATAAAAACTGAGAAAGTTGATTCAAGAAAAAGGAAAATAAATCGTATTTAAATAAAATCTTATTATTATTAGGGAATTAGAGAGGCTCCATTGTAGAATTCAGACCTAACCATTAATCGAGAAGCGATGGGAACGACGAAACCTGCGAATATCTAAGATTTTTTTTAAACAAATCTTAATTATTTATTAGGTGGGATGGCGGAACAAACCAAAAAGGAATCCATTTATTTTAGAAGAGTTGTGTCCTACATTACATCTGAATTTGATAATTTTGATAATAAAGAGTAAATATTCGCCCGCGAAAATTTTATTGAAATTTTTTTTATTTTTGCCAACCCGATATGATCTGATATGATAATAAAAGAAAAAAAAAAATATTCGTTAGAACCTTATAAGATAACAAAACAACATTATCTAATCTAGGTATATACAGATAGCAAAAATTGTCTATAACTATAAGAATACATATTTAGTTATCTATCAAAACAAGATATACAAATTTCTAATAGACCAATAGATTCTATGAAATCTCATAAAATCCCGCGATTCTATTATTCATTAAACATATGTATCTTAGTGTATATTATTCGGTTAAATCGATTTATATATATTTGAATCGCTTCATTCGCGAGGAGCCGTATGAGATGAAAAATCTCATGTACGGTTCTGTAATAGAGATGGAATTGATAAACAACCATCAACTATAACCCCAAAAGAACCAGATTTCGTAAACAACATAGAGGAAGAATGAAAGGAATATCCTATCGGGGTAATCATATTTGCTTCGGAAGATATGCGCTTCAAGCACTTGAGCCCGCTTGGATCACATCTAGACAAATAGAAGCAGGACGGCGAGCAATGTCACGAAATGTCCGCCGAGGTGGACAAATATGGGTACGCATATTTCCAGACAAACCGGTTACAGTAAGACCTACCGAAACGCGTATGGGTTCGGGAAAAGGATCTCCCGAATATTGGGTAGCTGTCGTTAAACCTGGGAAAATACTTTATGAGATGGGCGGGGTCTCAGAAAATATAGCCAGAAAGGCTATTTCAATAGCAGCCTCCAAAATGCCTATACGAACTCAATTCATTATTTCGGGATAATAATTAGAACCAAAGGAAAGAGGTCTTTAGGATGAAAACAAAAAAATGCAATTATGGGTTCTTTATTTTTGAACACAGAATATTTTTTTTACTTCCATTTTTGGACTGAAAGAACAAAAAAATGATATGATTCAACCTCAAACCTATTTGAATGTAGCTGATAACAGTGGAGCCCGCAAATTGATGTGTATTCGAATCCTAGGAGCTAGTAATCGACGATATGCTTATATTGGTGACATTGTTGTTGCTGTAATCAAGGAAGCAGTACCAAATACGACCTTAGAAAGATCAGAAGTGATCAGAGCTGTAATTGTACGTACTTGTAAAGAACTCAAACGTAGCAACGGTATAATAATTCAGTATGATGATAATGCTGCAGTTGTCATTGATAAAGAAGGAAACCCAAAAGGAACTCGAATCTTTTGTGCAATCGCCCGGGAATTGAGACAGTTAAATTTTACAAAAATAGTTTCATTAGCACCCGAGGTATTATAAGACTATAAGACAAAACCGTGATATGGATATTTTTATTTTTAATAAAAATAAAATAGATAAATTAATATATTATATTTCACACATATCCCTTTTCCTTTTGTAGTCATTATTGTAGTC